CCTCAGTTAAAGATTTTGTATACAAAGCATCTATATAACCACGATTATATGACCAATCATATATCACATTTATTATTTTGTCCCGGAGAACTCTATTAAGAGTTCTTTTAGCAACTGAATTAAGTAAGTTTAAATTTTGTAAGGATGAATAAATAGGCTTATATAAAAAAGTCGCTAAAAATATTCCCCCAAAAGCTATACTAAGGGATAAACTTGCATTTTTCACAAATTCCTCCCAATTCACAGAATTATTTGAATTTTGATGTAAAAGATTTATAGACGGATTTAACAATTTAGATAATATATCTAAATCACTTACGTCTTGATTAAACGGAATTCCTATGGCTCCAACAAACAAAGTAAATAGGACTAATAGAAAGATGGGAAATATCATAGTATTGTCCGATTCATGGGGATAAGAAAAAGTGTTTTTAGTGCGAAAATTCATAGTAGTAAGAAAAGGGCTTATAATGTTTTTTACATTAACATCAATTTGATATGTCTTATTCCAAAAAAAAGAAGCCCTTTCATTATTTTCCATTGCCAGTAAAGTTAATAAAGGATATTTTTTTTTACTGGTTTTTGGTATTTCTTTTCCCCATAGGGATATTGAATAGAAAGAGCTACTTTTTTGACCACTATAATTTTGAAACTGAACGTTTAAATGTCCCTCAAAAGTAAGTAAATAGACCCGAAACATATAAAATGCGGTTAATCCTGCTGTGGAACAAGCTATTATTGCGAAAATCGGCGAATACAACCAACTATCATTAAGAATCTCATCTTTGGACCAAAAACAAGCAAGAGGTGGGATACCACAAAGAGAGAGTGTACCCACTAAAAAAGCGGTTTTTGTAATTGGGACATGCTTTTTTAAACCTCCCATAAGAACCATATTCTGACTTTTATCTGGAGAATATCCAACAATAGATTCCATGGAATGAATAATAGATCCAGATCCTAAAAACAACAATGCTTTGGAATAAGCATGAGTAATCAAATGAAATAAAGCGGCTCGATAAGAACCCATACCTAGAGCTAACATCATATAACCTAGTTGAGACATTGTAGAATAAGCTAAACTTCTTTTAATATCTTTTTGAGCCAGAGCTAAAGTAGCTCCTAATAATACTGTTATTATACCTATCAAAGATATGAAATTCATTATGGAAGGTATGATTATAAAAAGAGGAAGAAGTCGAGCTACAAGAAAAATTCCCGCCGCTACCATAGTAGCAGCGTGGATAAGAGCCGAAATAGGAGTAGGGCCTTCCATGGCATCAGGTAACCATACATGAAGAGGGAATTGTGCCGATTTAGCAACTGCACCAGCAAATAAAAGAAAGGAAGACAAAGTAACAAATAGAAAATTCACTTTACTATTATAAATCAAGTTATTCAATATTTCGAACAAATCCCGAAATTCAAAACTACCCGTTATCCAATAAAGGCCTAAAATTCCTAATAATAAACCAAAATCCCCTACACGATTAGTTACAAACGCTTTTTGACAAGCAGTTGCCGCAATAGGTCGCGTGAACCAAAAGCCTATTAATAGGTAAGAACACATTCCAACTAATTCCCAAAAAATATAAATTTGTATCAAATTAGAACTAGTAACTAATCCCAACATTGAAGTATTGAAAAAACTCAGATAAGCAAAAAATCTCAAATATCCTTGATCATGAGACATATAATTATCACTATAAAAAAGAACAAAAATTCCAACGGTAGTAATTAATATTAACATAATAGAAGTAAGTGGATCGATTAAGTAACCGAATTCTAAAGAAAAATCATTATTAATGGTCCAAGACCATACATATTGATAGATAGAACTTCTATCTATTTGCTGAATAGATAGATAGACTGAAAGAATCATAACTATGCTTAACAGTAAAATACTAGGAAAAGCCCACATACGACGAAGATTTTTTGTTGCCGTTGGAAAAAGTATAAGTCCTACCCCTATTAACATAGGAGCTGGTAGTGGAATGAAAGGTATAATCCATAAATATTGATATGTATATTCCATAATAAAAAACCCTTTTTTTTCTTGTTTTATTCTTAATTAATTGTTTCTGATTCAGCGGCTCTTATCACTTTTTCAATACTTCAAATATTCAAATCAAGAAGTTCAAATTGGTCAAATGATATGAATATAACCAAGTTACGATTATCAATTTGATTTTATTATTAATATATTAAGTCAAATTTTTAGGAAGATACAAAATAATTTCAATTAATATTACGTATTACGATAATTTATATCTATAGAGCAAAGAAAAAGAATTAGACCAAAATGGACTACTTAATACATTACTTTATTTTGATATGACTAAAATAATAGTAATAATAAGATGGCTCATAACTTGCTTGACTCTAAAAAACTTTTTTTCGTTCGTTTATTGATAAAAAAAAAATTAAGGAACTCTGCGATTGTCTTTTATTGAACTGGAAGACATCTTTCGTTGTAGCAAAGAATATGATATTAGAAATTTTTCTTTTCATAACATAATAAATAGACTTAAAAGAAAAAGGAAAATTACTAAATAAAATTTTCTAAAATCATGTATCCTTTTTGATTAACTACTAGTTTCATTCAAATTTCTTTTTTATTCTATACAATATCTGGAAAAAGAAAGAAAAATTGGAATTGTTTGAATAAAGATGTCTTTCACATCCAACTATAGAAATGAATAACTTTTTCTTTTTATTTTTAATGGCAGTTCCAAAAAAACGTACTTCTATATCAAAAAAACGTATTCGTAAAAATATTTGGAAAAAAAAGGCATATTGGGCAGCGTTGAAGGCTTTTTCGTTAGCGAAATCTCTTTCAACCGGGAATTCAAAAAGTTTTTTTGTACGACAAATAAATAATCAAACGCTAGATTAAATAATCTAAATCTGAAAAAGGTACCCCTTTTTAATTTAATATATTTTCTCATTTCCGAATGGGGATTCTTATTTTCCCCATCGGTTCACTTGTCACAATAATAAATAAGTTTGATTATTTTCTACATAAAAGAAGATAGAAGATCTTTAGGAAAAAAAAAAGAAATTGATACAGGACCAAAAAGAACCTAACGGTTAATACAAAATTCTACAAATATTTACATAATTCCTTGGATGTCACACTATGTACTATGATCCACAAAAAGCATTTTTATATTCATTGAACAAATGCATTTTATTTTTGAGTTTATATTTATAAGATTTATAAAATAAATGATAAATTCATTTTTCAAAATATTCAAAAATGAAAATACGAAAGAATTTTTTGGAAGTTATATGCTTGGGTCGAAGTTCTAATTATTTAGTTACAAGATTTCCATTTTTATAGAGTATAAACTACGAAAATGTCCTCTGAAAAATAAAACATCTTATTATCAATACAATAAAAGGATAATCCAGATTTTTATTGGAATCTTTCAATGCATATTTTTATTGAATATTGAAACGAAATGATTTTATCTCATTAATTTGAATTCAAAAAAATATTGAATTGACTCCTTCAATCTCGACGATTAACTAAAAATAGATTATTATTATTCCAAATACCCTACGCCGCTATGGTGAAATCGGTAGACACGCTGCTCTTAGGAAGCAGTGCTAGAGCATCTCGGTTCGAGTCCGAGTGGCGGCATGGCATCTTATACAAGAGATATAATAAGTCCTATAATGAATTCAATTCTTAATTTCAATTCCGTATAGTTTTGTACCCCCCATAATTTTGATTATTATGATATTTTCTACTTTAGAACATATATTAACTCATATATCCTTTTCGATCGTTTCAATTGTAATTACAATTTATTTGATAAGCTTATCAGTCGATGAAATCATAGGACTATATAATTCGTCAGAAAAAGGGATGATAGCTACCTTTTTCTGTATAACAGGATTATTAGTCACTCGTTGGATTTATTCGGGCCATTTACCATTAAGTAATTTATATGAATCATTAATTTTTCTTTCATGGAGTTTCTCCATTATTCATATGGTTCCATATGTTAAAAAACATAACAATTATTTAAGCGCGATAACCGCGCCAACTACTATTTTTACCCAAGGCTTTGTTACTTCAGGTCTGTTAACTAAAATGCATCAATCAGAAATATTAGTACCTGCTCTCCAATCCCATTGGTTAATGATGCACGTAAGTATGATGGTATTGGGCTATGCAGCTCTTTTATGTGGATCATTATTATCAGTAGCTCTCTTAGTCATTACATTTCGAAAAGTTCTAAGGATTTTTAGTAAAAACAAGAATTTATTAAATGAGTCATTTTTCTTTGGAGAGATCCAATACATGAATGAAAGAAACAATGTTTTACTAAGCACTTCTTTTTTTTCTTTTAGAAATTATTACAAGGCTCAACTGATTCAACAATTAGATCATTGGAGTTATCGTATTATTAGTTTAGGGTTTATCTTTTTAACCATAGGTATTCTTTCGGGAGCAGTATGGGCTAATGAGGCATGGGGATCCTATTGGAATTGGGACCCAAAAGAAACTTGGGCATTTATTACTTGGACCATATTTGCGATTTATTTACATACTCGAACAACTCCAAATTTTGAAAATGTAAATTCCGCAATTGTGGCTTCTATGGGCTTTCTTATCATTTGGATATGCTATTTTGGAGTCAATTTATTAGGAATAGGGTTACATAGTTATGGTTCATTTAATTTACATTAGCATCTAATTAAATGAAAAAGATCCTGACGAATACAAAGATAGAATATATAAATATAGGTATATATATTCTATAAATAAGAAATATTATATATTATTATATATTAAGTAAGAATATAAGATAAGAAATAAACTGTCGAGAACCATTTGAATCAAGTAGTGTAGTGATTCAAATGGTTCTCACAAAGGCCAAATCCATCTGGTTACAATTCCAAACTAATAGGATTGCTTTTTGATTTGTTCTTTTTTCCTGAAAACTATTGATAAAAAAAATTAGATATAATAGCTTCCACCTTGTCAACTGATAATGAAAGAACGAAATCCGGATAAATACCGATACCTATTATTGGTAGAAGGATAGAGATCGAAACAAATAACTCTCGCGGTCCAGAATCAAAAAAATAATAGTTTGGAACATTAAATAGCTTGTATCCATAGAACATTTGGCGTATCATGGATAATAAATAAATAGGCGTCAATATCATTCCAATTGCCATTAAAAAAGTAACTAGTATTTTGGGCATTAAAAGATATTTTTGACTGGTAATTATTCCAAAAAATACTAATAATTCTGCAACAAAACCGCTCATGCCCGGTAATGCAAGGGAAGCCATCGATAAGATACTGAACATCGTAAATATTTTTGGAAGGGGGATAGCCATTCCACCCATTTCGTCGAGATAAAGAAGACGTATTCTATCATAACTCGTTCCTGCCAAGAAAAAAAGAGCAGCACCAATAAATCCATGAGAGATTATTTGTAAAATGGCTCCATTGAGTCCCGTATCGGTTATAGAGCCAATTCCAATAATTATGAAACCCATATGAGATATAGAGGAATAGGCTATTCTTTTTTTTAAATTACGTTGACCCGGAGATGTTGAAGCTGCATAGATTATTTGTATTGCGCCTATTGTAATCAACCAGGGAGAAAATAGGGAATGGGCGTGGGGTAAAAATTCCATATTGATCCGAACCAACCCGTAGGCTCCCATTTTTAATAAAATTCCAGCTAGAAGCATACAAGTACTATAATGTGCCTCCCCGTGGGTGTCTGGTAACCATGTATGTAAGGGTATAATCGGTGATTTGACAGCAAAAGCAATAAGAAATCCAATATAGAAAATAATTTCCAGTGCCGCCGGATACGATTGATTAGCTAATGTTTCATAATTTAATGTTGGTTCATTAGAACCATATAAACCAATACCCAAAACTCCTATTAATAGAAAAATGGACCCTCCCGCAGTGTACAAAATGAACTTTGTAGCTGAATAGAGACGTTTCTTTCCCCCCCACATCGATAGAAGTAGATAAACGGGAATTAATTCTAACTCCCACATGATGAAAAAAAGCAAAAGGTCTCGAGAAGAAAATAATCCTATTTGACCGCTGTACATTGCTAACATCAGAAAATGGAATAATCGGGAATCTCGAGTAATTGGCCGAGCCGCTAAAGTAGCTAAAGTGGTAATAAATCCCGTCAGTAAAATAGGTCCTATAGAAAGTCCATCTATTCCCAATCTCCAATAAAAATCAAAAAAATTGATCCATTTATAATCCTCTGCTAATTGGGTTAATGGATCGTCCAATTGGAAATGAGAACAGAATGTATAGGTTGTTAAAAGAAGCTCTAAGATACATATACATATTGTATACCACCTAATTACTTTATTTCCTCTATGAGGGAGAAAGAAAATAAAAGAACCTGCCAATATCGGAAAAACTACAATTATTGTTAACCAAGGAAAATAATTCGTGGTAAAGACAAGATACACTTGGACAAAAAAACCCGTGCTCAAAAAAAATAATAATATTATTCTATTTTCTATTTTTGAGCACGGGTTTTTGTCGGTAAAAAAAAATCAACTGTATTCAAAATGTATTTAAGTGGTTTATTCTGGAACGTATTAATAAGCTAGACCCATGCTTCGAGTTGTTTCATGCCATAAATAAACCCGAACGCTCAAAAAATCCGTTGGGCAGGCGGATTCACATCTCTTACAACCGACACAGTCTTCTGTTCTTGGAGCAGAAGCAATTTGCTTAGCTTTACATCCATCCCAAGGTATCATTTCTAATACATCTGTTGGGCAGGCTCGGACACATTGAGTACATCCTATACAGGTATCATAAATCTTTACTGAATGTGACATTGGATCTATAACTTTTTGAATGCCATAAATTTTCGATCTAGTAAACTTATAAATGAATCTTATATTTAGACACCAGATGAATCAATGATTTTACCAGAATTTATCCAATCAATCTAATTCTGGATCGCCTCATGAGATTGGGCCAAGATACTTTGATTTTTTACTTTTTTCTCAAATCTGCGTATCATACATGCTGATTGAAATTCATACTAATTGAAGTTGATGATAATTTAAATTGATGAATAGTCTAATTTCTATAATTGATATTACTTAATTTATTCATTTTATTTATTCAATAAATTCGATTGATTGATACGAGTTGATTTTCTGTTACGATAAATTGCCGAAACAATAGCTAACCCAATAGCGGCTTCGGCGGCTGCAATAGCTATAACAAAAATGGAGAAAATATCTCCTTTTAATTGTCGGCTATCAAAAAAATCCGAAAATGTTACGAAATTTATATTAACTGCATTCAGTATAAGTTCAAGACACATAAGGGCCCTAACCATATTTCGGCTCGTGATCAATCCATAGATACCGATAGAAAATAAATAGGCACTCAAAACAAGTACATGTTCGAGTATCATTGACCAGCTCCTTCTTAATTTGGATTCATTTCAATATGAACAACAATTCAACCGA